GATAATATTACTAATTTCGTCGGCTCGAATGGTTACCATGAGTTTTTCTTAATGATTTTTTTTGAAAAGAAAAAAAAAAAATAATGCCTTTTTTTTATAGTAGAAAGACTAATCGGTTTTTTCTTTTATGGCTCCCAACATGCCAATATTGGCACTAATGGTACGTAAATGTAACTCGTTGTTCAAACGACTATTCAGAGTTCCTAGAGCTCCTTGTAAAGCTTGTTGGAAAACCCGTTGTCGGACTTGATTAATCGCCCTTTGCTGTTCAAACTGAATCGTTTCATTTTTATAATTTTCTAATTGTTCCAAAGTCTTATAAGTTGAATTAATCAAATTCAATTTTTCTCGCTCTATCTCAGAGTATCCATTCACCCGAAACTGATCTGCTTCAATTTCCACTTTCCGTAAGCGGGCCCGGGCTTTTTCCAACTGTTCGATGGCCCCCTCACGCAGTTCTTCTGAATTTCGAATAGTATTCAAGATTCTCTGTTTTCGATTATCTAATAAATCACTTAATGAAAGTAGATTATCTTTCTGTTCATTTTAAAACTTCCATAATCCCTTCCCGAACCAAACATGAATCTTTCGATTCATTTGGCTCTCATGCTCAATTAAATTATCATAGCTTTTTTATGAATGTAATGAGCCTATCCTCTCTTCTTTAACCATAGTCAAAAAAATGAATCTAATACAAAAACAAAATACTTGGAGGACTCTTCTGACAAAATAAAAAAAATATGTAATTGTCAGCAAAGTTGTTTCTTTTTTTTTTTTCTTCATTTCAAATTCAAAAAACTCTTCTTACTTATACATAAGGCATAGGTCGTCAATTCAGCATTCGATAAAACAGAGAAAATGTCCATTTTTAGAAAAAGTGGTTCAAATTATTTTATCGAAATGAGTGTTCTATATCGATAAAATATTCACTTAAAAACCATCTCTATATTAACATAATGGTCGAAAGAGTACCATGCTGTGCCTAAACTTCAAACGGTTTGCTTTAACCATCTTAAGAGCCCCACCTTATTGGTTGCTAGAGAATCAAAGTGAATTTGATTTGCCAATGAATCACGAAATGCTGTGGTTCTTACATAAAATTTCTTAAGAAGTAATTCGCGAGATCATGCACCTTTCTTTCCTAGTTATAACGGAAAAGGGTACAGCTGATTGGATACAGCCTAGTCTTGAAATAAACAACTCACACACACTCCCTTTCCAAAAAAGATCAATACACCAATCACTACACTTAGATTTATTGGATTTGTTGCAAAAATATCGGTATTAAATCCGAAACTCCCGGCAGATGGCCAGTGGCCCAAAGAAACGAAAGAATCGGTTACATTTTTCATATAATCTCATCTCCTCTTATAGATAGACTAAAAAATCGACCAAAGTGCTTTTTCTATCACTTTGGTCCTCTTTGTTATTTATTCTTTTTTTTTTTTTTTTATTTGAAATCGAGTTGAAAAATCTTCGAGTTATGTTATCAAGTATTAACTACCCCTTGATTGTTGAAACATCTCCTAAAAAGAGTTTGCCTTGGACTGCGGATGGGAAGGGTGAAAGTGAGTCGGTATACTAATTCCTCATCTGTAAATCAGCCCTTCCCATAGGTTATTTTCTCAACGACTAAGGAATTGTCGGAGTGAACTATTGATCTAATTTGAAAAAGCAAACGACAAGTCCAAGTTAATAAAATAGGAAAAATACATATTTTTCCTATTTCTAAGATTAAATAATTAAACAAAAGGATTCGCAAATAAAAGTGCTAATGCTACAACCAATCCATAAATCGTTAAAGCTTCCATAAAAGCTAGACTAAGCAATAGAGTACCTCGTATTTTTCCCTCTGCCTCGGGCTGTCTCGCGATCCCCTCTACGGCTTGACCCGCAGCAGTCCCTTGACCAACTCCAGGTCCAATAGAAGCAAGCCCTACGGCCAATCCAGCAGCAATAACGGAAGCAGCAGAAATCAGTGGATTCATGATAAGTTCCTCATACCAACAAAAAGAAAAAGAAATGGTTAATGATACAATCAACCACTGAATTATGACTGACTTATTCCATCGATAGGATTCATACAGTCAAAGTAACTAAGAACTTCGAGTTTTAGTAATAAAATTAGTGAATCATCAGAACTACTTCGATATCTTTTTTTTCATTTCTATCCACAGAGTTTTTGTGAATCCATAGAACTTTCGTTCTTCCATTTCTTGGTTCCGAACTGTTACTTCACTTCTTCCATCTTTTCTTGATTCCATCTAGTTATTTAGTCAATTCACAGCCACAACGATACGAAAGGGGAACCTCAGTAGTCGGGAAAATGAAATAGATCTTTAGTTCATATATAACTAGTCAATATCTATATCACATATACATGTCTTTCTTCCATAACGTAAACCATTAGATTCAATCAGATTTGAGAATCAATCTAAATCCCGTTTTTTGTAAATTTTTTCCCTTCTGTTTTCTTTATCATTATTCAAACCGAATACAA